AATAAAGTGGCTGAGCTGGAGGCGGTAGATTGTAAATCTATAAACGAGTTAAAACTCCTTTATTAGACTCTATAGTATAAAAATAACATTAAATTGCAAGTTTAGAGATGTGTAGATCACTAGGGTTTAGGATTAGGATTTAAAAGATTAGAACTTTTTTTGAAAGCTTTGAAGGCTTTTAGTTTCAATAACTTAAAATCCTAAATTAAAATGAAGTAGATTGGGAGAAGAATACCAATAAAATTAAATGATGTTTTAATAAGTAGAAGGGGAGAAATTGAGGAAGGAGAATGGTATTTTATATTAAAGTTTATAATTGGATTAAGGAGTAAGATAAATGGTGTTACAATTCGTAGATAAAAATATAATGTAATTAAAGCTGATAAAAGAAGAAAAAAAAGGGGAATAAATAGGTTTAGGTTAATTATGATTTGAATAAGGATTCATTTTGGGATAAATCCTGTAAAAGGAGGAAGTCCTCTAAGAGATAAGAGGTTAAGGGAGATTAAAGTAGCGTGGAAAATACTATTTTGATCAGATTGTATTAAGTTTGATAAAGTAAAGGTTTGAAGTTTATGGAATGTTGTTGTAATAGATAAGAGGATTATGGAGTAAATTGAAAAATATAAAAATCAAAAAATATCACCAGCTGAGATTGCGATTAATATTCACGATAAATGGTTAATAGAGGAGAATGCGATGATTTTACGTAAGTAAAGTAAGTTTAAACCACCTAATGCGCCGATGATGGCTGATAAAATGGCTGAAAAGATAGTTATTTTAATTAATATATCATTAATTATTAAATAAGAAAGTAAAACCATAGGAGCAAGTTTTTGGATGGTTGAAAGTAAAAAAGCTTGTGGTCATGCTAATCCTTCTATAACTTGGGGAAATCAAAAATGGAATGGAGCACTAGCTAATTTTAATAAAATAGCTAAAAAGATAAATGTAGTTCTGATAAATAAAAAGGAAGTTGAAAGAAAACCAGATGAAATTAGTAAAGCTGATCCTAAAGCTTGAATAAGAAAATATTTTAAAGCTGCTTCTGAAAAATAGGAGTTTATTTTTAGTGTAATTAAGGGAATAAATGATATTATATTTAATTCTAAACCAATTCAAGCTCCAAACCAAGAGGGGGAGGAAATAGAAATGAGGGATCCTATAAGAAGGGTAAAGAAAAAGATAATATAAGAAATAGGAAATGTCATTAAAAAGAGAAAGATTTATACTTTCATTTACGGGGTATGAGCCCATTAGCTTGAGTGTTAGCTTATCTTTTATTAAAGAGTTTATTCGTTGATGTAAAGAGCATAAAAAGTTTTGATCTTTTAAGGAATGGTGCGATTCCATTACGCATAATATAGGTAAATAAGTTACATAATTAGCTCTATCAAAGCTATCCTTTTAAATCAGGCACTATATTAAAGGTATGAAAGAATAAGATAAAAATTATAAATCTAAAAAGATAAGAAGTATAGTTTTAAGAAAAATTAAATGAAAATAAGTGAATAGATAAAAATTATAGTATATGTGTTATATATATATAATATATACAGTTAATCTTTTATATAAGTTGGACTGGCCGTTTATCTTTTAGATGAAGTTCTATAACAAAATATTTGTATATAATATCACGCTTCCCTCTCTATCAAGAGTAATTTCAACGGTTTGGATATCAGTTTTCTTGAGAAAAACTAGGATATCCAATGAGATGAAATTACTCTTGGTCTTAGTGATTTTATTTACATTCATCTAATTCCAGATATATTTGATCTGAACATATTAAATATCATTAAGTAATTTCTATTCAGTGAGGGTTTAAGGGTATATTTACTTTAATATTATCTATTTTTTCTTTGGTGTATATTGTTCATTTCCGATATATAGTAATAGTGCCTATATACTTTATTATTATATATATATTGTATATCTAAGTGGAATATATATAGTTATTAGTTATGTAATATGTTTCGTTAATGTTTCTTAATTTTATAAAAGGATAAATAAAAAAGTTGAATTTATAAAAAATGAAATGTTTTTTATTGAAGTGTTTGATTTTGGCTTAATTTTTTGCGTTATTATTAAAATTGTATGAAAGTTATAGCGTGTTTAGAAGATTTAGTTTTATATTAAGTTAAAATAATAAGTAAGTAAATCATAAAATTATATGGTCTCAGCATAAATTATTAAAATAATATACAAGAGTATGAATTAGTAATAATATAAAAATCTGATGAATATTTGTGCCAGCATTCGCGGTTATACTTTAAGGTTAAGTAAAAGTTATTAGGGATTAGTTAAATGGTTGGATTTAAGAGGGATTATTAGTAGTAAAGGGTAAAATCAAGTTACTATTTATGTATTGTATAGGAGATAGATCTTAATTGAAGCTAGTAAAATTTAGTTATAAACTAGGATTAGATACCCTATTATTCTAAAAGAAAACCTAATGAAATTAAATTAGTAAAAGATATATACTTTAAAATTAAAAAATTTGGCGGTGATTTAATCTTTTCAGAGGAATTTGTTTCTTAATCGATAAACCACGAAGAATCTTGCTTGCTTTTGTTTTCAGTTTGTATACCATCATTATCAGGTAATTCTTAAAGGATGAAAATTACTAAATATAAATAATTATGAAAATTAGATCATGGTGCAGCTAATAAGCAAGTTGAAATGAATTACAATAAATTGTTTTATAATGGATTAATAATGGAAAGTTATTATGAAGGAGGATTTGATTGTATTGAAAGTTTAATAAGCTTACAGGATATAAGCTCTAAATCATGTACATATCGCCCGTCGCTTTCATTTATAAGTGAAATAAGTCGTAACATAGTAGGTGTATTGGAAAGTGCACCTAGAATTATCAAAGTATAGCTAAATTAGTGTAGTATTTCAGTTACGTTGAAAAGGATTATCGTGCAAATCGATTTACTTTGAAGTTTAAAGCTTGTTTGGTTGAGAAGAGGAATTAATAATAAGTAAGAAAAATAATTTAGGAATTAACTTTGAAGTAATATTTAGTGAAAAAAGGATTTAAACTATAGATTAGAAGTACAGTGAAGGAAAGTAATATTTATAAAGTTAAAGATAGTAGAGTTAAAATTTTGTATTTTGTGTATCAAAGAAAATCAATATAGGCTAGAAAGTATTAGGTATCTCGAAATAAATACAGCTAATTTTATAAGGAAGTTTTTGTAGAAAATAAATTTTTAATGTAGAATTAAAGATGAAATGTCAATCGAGTTTTATTATATCTGGTTTTTTAAAAGTAAATTTAATTTAATTTTTATAGAGGATAAGGTATAAAATTTAAATGTAGGAGGGATTAGCTTCTTATAAATAGGGGTAATAAAAAGTTATAAAATAAGTAATATTATTAGACTAGGCTTAAAAGTAGCTATGTTAGTAAAGTGTTTTAACTAAAATTATATAAGTGTAAATATTTATTATAACTTTTAATGAATATTAAAAAATTAATTTAAATAGTATAGATTAAGATAAAATGATTTTATTAGTAGAAGTTGTTATGAAGTTTAGAGTATTAAAATAATTATATAGTTTTAAAATGATTAGTGATAGTATAAAGGAATTCGGCAAATAATTTCTTTGCCTGTTTATCAAAAACATGTCTGTTTGTAGGTATAAAGAGTTTAGCCTGCCCACTGATAAAAATTTAAGGGCCGCGGTATTCTGACCGTGCAAAGGTAGCATAATCGTTAGTTTTTTAATTGGAATCTTGTATGAATGGTTGGACAAAGGAAAATCTGTCTCTATAACTATAAAGTGAATTTAACTTTTAAGTGAAAAGGCTTAAATGAATTAAGGGGACGATAAGACCCTATAAAGCTTAATATGAAAATACTATTTGGTTAAATTTTTATATTATAAAGATTTAGTAGTTTATAAGTATTATATTGGGGCGATAAAGGTAAAATGATTATTAACTGCTTATATTATTTAAACAAGAATGAATGATTAAAAGTTATAAAGGATCCTAATTATAGATTAGAAGATTAAGTTACTTTAGGGATAACAGCGTTATTTTTTTTGAGAGTTCTTATCGAGAAAAGAGTTTGCGACCTCGATGTTGAATTAAAATATCTGTACAATTGCAGAAGTTGTATAAGAAGGTCTGTTCGACCTTTAAATTTTTACATGATTTGAGTTCAGACCGGCGTGAGCCAGGTCGGTTTCTATCTTTTAATAATAAAATGGCTGTTTTAGTACGAAAGGATTAAATAGCTAAAATTGTTTTTAAGTTGGTTTACTATTTTGGCAGATAATATGCACTGGATTTAGGATCCTGTTAAATAGAGTAATTCTATAAATAGTTAAATGATTAGAAATCTAATTGTTTTGTGACTTTAATAATTGTTGAAATTGTTAATTTTTTAATTTTAATTGTATGTGTGTTGATTGGAGTAGCTTTTGTAACGTTATTGGAGCGTAAGATTTTAGGTTATATCCAAATTCGTAAAGGTCCAAATAAAGTAGGATATATTGGTATTTTACAGCCATTTTCTGATGCAGTAAAGCTTTTTACGAAAGAACAGGTAATTCCGACTATATCAAATTTTTTGGTTTATTATTTATGTCCTGTGTTTAGTTTATTTATTTCTCTTTTAGTGTGAGTTGTTGTACCTTATGAAACTGGTTTAATAAGTTTTGATTTAAGGATTTTGTTTTTTTTGTGTTGTTTAAGTATAGGGGTTTATTCAACTATAGTAGCTGGTTGGTCTTCAAATTGTAAATATTCACTTTTGGGTAGGTTGCGTGCGGTTGCCCAAACTATTTCATATGAGGTAAGTTTAGCTTTAATTTTGTTGTCTTTTGTTATATTGATTGGTGGGTTTAATTTAGAGTTGTTTAATAAGTATCAAAATTATTTTTGGTTTATTACTATTGCGTTTCCTCTGGGTATAGTATGATTTAGGTCTTGTTTGGCTGAAACTAATCGTACTCCTTTTGATTTTGCTGAAGGTGAGTCTGAGTTAGTTTCTGGGTTTAATACTGAGTATAGGGCTGGGGGATTTGCTTTAATTTTTATAGCTGAATACGCTAGTATTTTGTTTATAAGGGCTTTATTTGTAATTTTTTTTTTAGGTAGTAATCCTTTTGGGGTGTTATTTTATTTAAAAACTGTAATGGTTTCTTTTGTTTTTGTATGGGTGCGTGGGACATTACCTCGATTGCGGTATGATAAGTTAATATATTTAGCTTGAAAGAGTTATTTACCGTTGTCTATTAATTATTTAATTTTTTTTGTTAGGTTTAAAATGTTTTGTTTTTGTTTAATTTATAATTAAATTAGTATATTAATAAAGTACGATTATTAAGAAATTAATTATCTTAATTAATGTTTTCAAAACATTTGTTTTTTTTAAACTAAATAATCATTTGAGTATATTATCTCATCAGATTAATAAGAGTGGGTTCAAAATGTAAAATGAGAAGTATAAGACAGTAAGAATTTGGCCTGTAAGAATGTATGGATCTTCAACTGGGCGAGCTCCAATTCAGGTTAATAATATAATAATTACTACAAAAGTTCAAAATAGGATTTGGTTAATAGGATAAAATGCTAGCCTTTGAAATTTAGATGTATGTGTAAAAGGTAGGATTGTTAAAATAGCAACAGATGCAGCTAAGGCTACAACTCCTCCTAGCTTGTTTGGGATGGATCGTAGAATAGCGTAGGCAAATAGGAAGTATCATTCTGGCTGAATATGAGGAGGGGTGACAAGTGGATTAGCTGGAATAAAGTTGTCTGGATCTCCTAGAAAATAAGGGGTAAGAAGGGTTAAAAAGAGGAGAATTGTTAATATAACAATAAATCCTACAATATCTTTAAATGTAAAGTAAGGGTGAAATGGTACTTTGTCAATTTGTCTAGAAATACCTAATGGGTTGTTTGCTCCAGCTTGGTGAAGAAATAAAATGTGAATTATGGAAAATGCAGCTGCAATTAAAGGTAAGATGAAGTGAAATGAGAAAAATCGAGTTAAAGTGGCGTTATCGACTGAAAATCCCCCTCAGATTCATTGGACTAAATCAGTACCAATAAATGGAATAGCTGAAAATAAATTTGTAATAACTGTAGCACCTCAAAATGATATTTGGCCCCAAGGCAAGACATAACCTAAGAATGCTGTTGCTATAATTAAAAATAGAATTATTACACCAACTATTCAGGCATGAAAATTTATATAGGAACTAAAGTAAATTCCCCGGCCAATATGGATATATAGACAAATAAAAAAAAAAGAAGCCCCATTAGCATGAAGAGTACGTAGCAGTCATCCATAGTTTACGTCTCGACAAATATGGACGACTCTTGAGAAAGCTAGATTAATATGGGCAGTATAATGTATAGCTAGAAATAATCCAGTTGCGATTTGGACGATTAAACATAAGCCTAATAAAGATCCGAAGTTTCAAAATGTGGAAATATTTCTTGGTAAAGGTATATCTACTAAAGCGTTGTTGGCAATTTTGAAAAGAGGGTGAGATTTACGCAAGGGTATTGTCATTATTGTAAGAGTCGTAAGGGTCCTTTAAATAAGTTAACGATTTTTACTACAACAATTAATATAAGTAATAAATAAGAAATAATGAATATGGTAAAAATTATTGAAGGGGTGTTATAAATTCATCTGATAATAAAAGGGGTTGAAGTTATTGATTTTAGAGATAGAGAGGGAAGCGACGAAGAATAAGAAATTAAAAAAGGGTCAATAAATAAGCATAAAAAAGAAGATAAAATTATAGTTGAAAAAAATAGTAATAAAAAAGATTTAAAAAGAAATGTTTCATTAGAGGCAAGGGAAGCAACATAAATAAACAGTACTAATATACCTCCTAAAAATACTAAGAATAAAATATAAGAAAACCAAAAAGAATAAGTTGAAATTCCTACTGTAATAGAAATTAATACTGTTTGAACTAGAAGTATTAAACCTATTGCTAGGGGATGATTAAGTTGAGTGAATAAAATTGAAAGGGTTACTAGGCAAGGGATAGTTAATATTAAAATGTCAGAGAATAGTTTAAAAAAATATTAGTTTTGGGAATTAAAGATAAAGTTGTTTCTTTTTCTCTGAAGTTTTAAGAAAATATATTTCATTATTGGTTTACAAGACCAAAGTTTTAAGTTAAACTATTAAAACTTAAAAATGTTAATTACTAATGACAAATTTTGGATTATTAAGAGTTAGTAGATCTTTATTGATAATTTTTTGTGGGTTGTGAGGATTTATTTCTTATCATAAGCATTTATTGAATTCTTTATTAAGATTAGAATTTATAATATTAGGGATTTTTTGGTTACTAAGATTACAGATGTCGAATGTAGGGAGAGAGGTTTATTTTGGTTTGTTTTTTTTGACTTTAACTGTGTGTGAGGGAGCTCTTGGTTTGGCTTTATTAGTGTTAATTGTACGAAGTCATGGTAATGATTATTTTAAGAGATTTAATATTTTAGAATGTTAAAATTGTTATTGCCTATAGTTTTATTGATAAAATTTAGTAGAAACTGGAGAGTAGTTCAGTTTGGCTTAGGTTTAATAAGTTTTTTAGTTGGTATAAATTGTTTTCATAATATAAGTGTATATAGCTTAGGGTTTGGTTTAGGAATAGATTATGTGAGTTATGTAATGGTTTATTTGAGAATTTGAATTATATTTTTAATTATTATTGCTAGAGAACGGGTTAAAAGCACTAAAAATTTTCCTTCGATATTTATTATTGTAAATTTATTGTTGTTATTAAGTCTTGTCATTACATTTTCTTCATTAAATTATTTATTATTTTATATTAGTTTTGAGATGTCATTAATTCCTACATTAATTCTTATTTTAGGTTGAGGTTACCAGCCTGAACGTATTCAGGCTGGGATTTATATACTTTTTTATACTTTAGCATTGTCATTACCTTTGCTTGGATCATTATTATTTTTGTATCATATTGAGGGTAGGTTAACTATCATATTAAGAAAACCTATTTTTAATGTTAGGTATGTAAATCTTATTTGGTATTTTTGTAGAATTATAGCTTTTTTAGTTAAATTACCTATGTATATATTTCATTTATGACTTCCTAAAGCTCATGTGGAAGCACCTGTAGCTGGGTCTATAATTTTAGCTGGAGTTTTATTAAAACTTGGTGGTTATGGATTGATTCGTATTTTAATTTTATTTCAAAAAATTGGTTTGGTATTTTCTTGATTATGGGTAAGAATTAGATTAATAGGTGGTGTAATTGTTAGATTATTATGTTTGCGGCAAGTTGATATAAAATCTTTAATTGCTTACTCGTCAGTTGTTCATATAAGGTTAGTATTATGTGGTTTAATAATTTTTAGTTGATGGGGTTTAATAGGAGCTGTAGTAGTAATAGTAGGCCATGGGTTATGTTCTTCAGGTCTTTTTTGTTTGGCTAATATAGTTTATGAACGTATTGGAAGACGGAGACTTTTGATTAGGAAAGGTTTATTGAGATTTATACCAAGAATAGGGTTGTGGTGATTTTTGTTAAGTATTGGTAATATAGCTGCCCCTCCTTCTTTAAATTTATTTGGAGAAATTAGATTGATTATTAGATTAATAAGGTGAAGGAAACTCAGGATGATTGGATTAATATTTCTCTCTTTTTTTAGGGCGGCTTATACTTTATATATATATAGTTTGAGACAGCATGGAATTTTTTTTAATGCTTTATATTCTTGTAGATCTGGTAAAGTTCGTGAATATTTAGTATTGTTTTTACACTGGTTTCCTTTAAATTGTTTAATTTTAAATTTAAATTTAATTAGAGGAATTTAAATATCTATTATATTAATTTTTGAAAATTAAGGGGTGTGAGGAATAAAAATAGATAATGGTTTGGAAAATTTATATACATGTTACTAGAATATTATTTTTAGGATTAGGTTCAGTTATTTGTTGAACTATTTTTTTAATAAGTATATTTACAGGAGTAGTAAATATAATTGAGTGAGAGTTAATAAGGTTAAATTCTTTAACAGTTGTTTTTGTATTAATTTTTGATTGGATTTCTATATTGTTTTTATCATTTGTGTTATTAATTTCTAGAAGAGTAATATACTATAGCGGGAGATACATAAAGGAAGATAAAAATTTTAATCGATTTATATATCTTGTTTTAGCATTTGTTTTTTCTATAGCAATGATGGTTTTAAGGCCTAATTTAATTAGGATTTTGTTAGGGTGAGATGGTTTAGGTTTAGTATCTTATGCTCTTGTAATTTTTTATCAGAATGAGAAATCTGCTAATGCGGGGATGTTGACAGTATTATCTAATCGGGTTGGGGATGTAGCTATTTTATTAAGAATTGGTTTAATAATAAATTTAGGAAGTTGAAATTTTGTTTTATATAGATACTATATTTCAGATGGGAATTGAATTTTATTAAAATTTTTGGTTATATTAGCTGCTATAACTAAAAGAGCTCAAATTCCTTTTTCTGCGTGATTACCAGCAGCTATAGCTGCTCCTACACCTGTTTCTGCTTTAGTTCATTCATCTACTCTTGTAACTGCAGGAGTTTATTTAATAATTCGGTTTAGTTCTGCTTTAGAGAATTCTAAAATTCAGAGATTATTATTAATTGTTTCTTGTTTGACAATATTTATAGCTGGGTTAGGTGCCAATTTTGAATATGATTTAAAAAAGATTATTGCTTTATCTACTTTAAGTCAATTGGGGGTAATACTTAGAATTTTGGCTTTAGGTTATGTTGATCTTTCTTTTTTTCATTTACTAAGGCATGCATTATTTAAAGCTTTATTATTCATGTGTGCTGGAGTAGTAATTCATAGGGTTGGGGGTTACCAAGATATTCGTTATATAGGATGTTTAATTAAGTTTATACCTTTAAGAGTGGCTTACATAACAGTAGCAAATTTGGCACTTTGTGGGTTTCCTTTTTTAGCTGGATTTTATTCTAAGGATATAGTTTTAGAAGTGGCATTTATAAGGTGAATTAATTATATTGCTTTAATTTTATATATTTTAGCTACAGGATTAACACTAAGATACACTATACGTTTGATTTATTATAGGTTAAGAGGAGAATATAATTTAAGATGTATAGGAAATGTAAGGGATGAAGATAATATTATAACTAGTTCTATAACTTTATTAGGATTTAGAGCCATTATTATAGGTGCTATTTTATCATGATTGTTATTTCCTGAGCCTTATATGATTTGTATGAGGATATTTATAAAAAATTTAGTTTTAATAATTAGGTTAGTAGGAGTTTTATTAGGATATATGTTTAATTTAATAAATGTTAGGTATAATTTAAAGTCTTTAATGAATTATAGGTTTGTAGTAATATTTGGTTCAATATGATTTATACCATTTTTGAGGACAAAAAAGATTAGGGAAATTAATTTAGTAACTGGGGTTATAAGGGAGAAATTAATAGATAAAGGTTGGTATGAGTATTTAGGAGGTCAAGGTTTATATTATCTTTTTACGAAACTGTTTGTAATTTTAAATACATTACAAATAAATAGAATTAAAGTATTTATAAAAATATTTGTTGTTGGAGTGGTAATTATATTATTTACTTTTATGTAATTTATATAATTTATAAAGAATATTGCATTGAAGCTGCAAAAGAGACGGATTTCGTCTGTAAATAAAACCTAAATAGTTTAAGTTAAAATGTTAGCTTGTGGCGCTTAGGATGTAAAGGTAAATTACTTTAGGTATAAATATAAGTTTTTAGAAATTTAAATTTCAGTTTTGCAACGAAAATGCAATGTGTTTGTTATTACACTATAAAAACGAGGAATATAAACGGAATTTAACCGCTTGGAAGAAAAGTTAGAAGCTTTAAACCTTGACATAATATTCCTTTCTTGATAGGAATAAAGTATTCAATTTCATCATTAACAGTGATGTGCCTCTGTTTTGGCTTCTATCAAAAAATTAGAAGGCTGTAAAGCCTAAGGTTTAGGTCGAAACTAAATGCAATGATTCGCTTTCTAATTAATTAGTAAAACCAGTTTAGAAAACTCTTTATGAATGCAACTCATACGTCATGTATATATTGACTATGGTCTTATTAAGATCAGTCTAATGCCCCTTGAGATCACTCGTAATATAGCCCAAATAGAAGAATAATAAGAAATACAATTCTAGTTAATAACCAAGAAAAAATATTTGTTAGGTTTAAGGTTGAAGCAATTGGTAAAAGAAGGGTAATTTCAACATCAAAAATTAAGAAAATAACAGCAATTAAAAAAAATCGTAGTGAAAAAGGTAGACGTGCTGATCCTTTAGGATCAAATCCACATTCATAAGGTGAGTTTTTTTCTCGATCTATAATCGTTTTTTTAGCTAGAAGGGTTGATAGAATTATAACTACAAAGGTGATAATTAAAGTAATAATTGAAATTAGTAATATTGTAAAGATTATTTTTTCTAGAATCTAGACCTTCTGATTGGAAGTCAGATATACTTATTATACTAAAAAAATTATCCACCTCATCAGTAGATGAAAATATATAAAAATAATCAAACAACATCAACGAAATGTCAATATCAAGCGGCGGCTTCAAATCCTAAATGATGATTAGACGAGAAATGACATTTATATAAGCGGAAAAAACAAACTGATAAAAATGTTGTTCCAATAATAACATGTAGGCCGTGAAACCCAGTTGCTACAAAAAATGTCGATCCAAATACTGAATCTGCAATAGTAAATGGAGCTTCGATATATTCGAATGCTTGAAGTATAGTAAAATAAATTCCTAAGATAACAGTTAGTCCTAAACTTTGAATTGCTTGAGTATGGTTAGCTTCTATAATTGCATGATGAGCCCATGTTACTGTAGCTCCTGACGAGAGTAGAATAGTGGTGTTTAATAAGGGAATTTGAAATGGATTGAAAGGTTGGATACCTAAAGGAGGCCAATATATACCGATTTCTACTGTTGGAGAGAGTCTTCTGTGAAAAAATGCTCAAAAGAAAGAAAAAAAGAATAATACTTCTGAGAGAATAAATAAAATTATTCCTCACCGTAGGCCTTTTATAACTATTGAAGTATGAAGTCCTTGGTATGTTCCTTCACGAGTAACATCTCGTCATCATTGAATTATAGTTAAAATAGTTGCAATAAATCTTAAGATAAGAAGATTTATATTGTATTGGTGAAATCATTTTACTAAACCAGTGGTTAATATTATAGCTCTAATTGAACCGGTTAAAGGTCAAGGTCTTATATCTACTAAGTGATAAGGATGAAATCCATGAGATGATGTCATTAGTTAATTTCTCTTGTATAAAGAGTTCTGAGTACTGCAAATACATATGATTGAATAATTGCGACAGCAGATTCTAAAATTAAAAGTAGAATTTGAGCAAAAATAAGGATAAATAAAATAGATAAGGAAAGAGAAGGTCCGGTTCTTCCTAGGAGAGTCAAAAGTAAGTGGCCAGCAATTATATTGGCAGCTAAACGAATAGCTAAAGTTCCGGGTCGGATTACATTTCTAATTGTTTCAATTAATACTATAAAAGGTATAAGAGCAAAAGGTGTTCCTTGAGGTACTAAGTGAGCAAATATATGTTTAGTATGTTGGATTCAACCGAATAGTATTAAGGTTAACCAAAGAGGTAAAGAAAGAGATAAAGTTATTACTATATGACTAGAACTAGTAAAAACATAAGGAAGTAAACCTAAAAAATTGTTAAATATAATAAGGCTAAATAAAGCTACGAATAATATTGTAGATCCAATATGAGATGGTTGAAGTAAAGCTTTAAATTCTTTATGGAGAGTCTGAATTATTTTTCTTCACAATAAGGATCAACGTGAAGGTGAGGCCCAATATAAATAAGGTAGAAATACAAGACCTAGAATTGTTGAGATTCAATTGGTTGAAAAATTAAAGATTCTTGAAGAGGGTTCAAAAATTGAAAATAAATTTGTTATAATTTTCAAGGTTTAAAATAAATTTTGTTATCATAGGATAATGATGGTATTTTATCGAAAGGTTTAATAAAATAATTTAATATAAAAAATAAAGAAAGTGATAAAAGGAAGAATGAAAATAGATAAAGTCAATATAGTGGGGCTATTTGTGGCATTAAGAAATATCTTAAAGATAATTTATGCATGACAAGCAAATGTTATAAAGTTTAACTAATTTCTTCACCAGAAGTAGGCGTAAAATTACTATAGTAGATTTAAAAGATCTACACTTACTTTCAGTCATCGGGTGAGTCTTCAATTGATAGAGAGATTCAATTTAGAAATGAGTTAGTAGAAATTCTTTCAATTACAATAGGTATAAAACTATGATTGGCACCACAGATTTCTGAGCATTGGCCGTAGAATAGTCCTGGCCGGTTAATTAAGAAGCTGGTCTGGTTTAAGCGTCCGGGGATGGCGTCAGCTTTAATGCCTAATGAAGGTACAGTTCAGGAATGAATAACATCGGCTGCTCTAATAAGAACTCGGATTTGTGTATTTATAGGAAGAATTGTTCGGTTATCTACATCTAAGAGACGGAATCCGGAGTCTTCTAGTTCATTAGAGGGGATTATATAAGAATCAAATTCTATTTGTAAAAAGTCAGAATATTCATAACTTCAGTATCATTGGTGACCAATTGTTTTTAAGGTTATAGATGGGTTATTTACTTCGTCTAGGAGGTAAAGTAGGCGTAGAGAAGGAAGTGCAATAAAAATTAAAATAAGGGCTGGGATGGATGTTCAAATAACTTCGATAGGTTGATTTTCTAGTATATAACGATTAATAAAAGAGTTAAAGAATAAAGTTGATATTATATAACCTACGAAAGTGACAATTAGTACTAAAACTAATATAATATGATCATGAAAAAAAATTAATTGTTCTATAAGAGGGGAAGCACTATCTTGGAGTCCTAGGTATGCTCATGTTGCCATAGGTATTCTAAAAGAAGAATAAATCTTCCTAGTAGGAGCTTAAATCCTATACATCTGTCTGCCATTTTAGAAGTTAGTAATTAAGGGAATTTCTATATAAGAGTGATCTGCAGGTGGGTAAGAGTGTTTTCATTCAATAGATGAAGGTAAAAATGGTGTAAAGATAACAGGCCGGTTAGATACTAAAGCTTCTCAAATAATTAAGAGAAATCCTAATGCAGCAACGAAAGAGATTATAGACCCTAAGGAAGAGATAATATTTCAAGTTGCATAGGCATCAGGGTAGTCGGAGTATCGTCGTGGTATACCATTAAGTCCTAGGAAATGTTGAGGGAAGAATGTTAAATTTACACCGATAAATGTTAGCAAAAAATGTATTTTTAGTCATTTAGGATTTAGAGATAGACCTGTTATTAATGAGAATCAATGAGCAATACCACCGAAAATTCCGAATACAGCACCCATAGAGAGAACATAATGGAAGTGAGCTACAACGTAGTATGTATCATGAAGAATTACATCAATTGAAGAGTTAGCTAGGACTACTCCTGTAAGGCCTCCTACGGTAAATAGAAAAATAAAGCCTAAAGCTCATAATAACGAAGGAGAATAATTTATTTGGGTACCATGTAAAGTTCTTAATCATCTAAAAATTTTAATTCCAGTTGGGATGGCAATAATTATAGTGGCTGATGTAAAGTATGCTCGAGTATCAACGTCTATGCCTACTGTAAATATATGGTGAGCTCAAACTACAAATCCTAGGATTCCAATAGCTAATATAGCATAGATTATACCTAAAGTACCAAAGGATTCTTTTTTACCAGATTCTTGTCTTACAATATGTGAAATTATACCAAATGCTGGTAAAATTAAAATATAAACTTCTGGATGACCAAAAAATCAGAATAAATGTTGGTAAAGGACTGGATCTCCACCACCAGCTGGATCAAAGAAGGATGTGTTTAAGTTTCGGTCTGTTAAAAGTATAGTAATAGCTCCAGCTAAAACTGGTAGAGATAAAAGTAGAAGGATGGCAGTAATGAATACAGCTCATACGAAGAGTGGTATTTGGTCTATAGTTATGCCATAGGATCGTATGTTGATAACTGTTGTTATAAAATTTACGGCTCCTAGAATTGATGATACACCTGCTAGGTGAAGAGAAAAAATTCCTAAATCTACTGAGGCGCCTGCGTGGGCGATAGCGGCAGCTAGGGGTGGATAAACTGTTCAACCTGTACCTACACCTCTTTCAACTATTCTTCTTGTTAGTAGGAGGGATAAAGAAGGAGGGAGTAATCAAAATCTTATATTATTTATTCGTGGAAATGCTATATCAGGAGCTCCTAGTATAAGGGGAACAAGTCAATTTCCAAATCCTCCAATTATAATAGGTATAACTATAAAAAAGATTATAACAAAAGCATGAGCAGTTACTACTACGTTATAAATTTGATCATTACCAATTAATCTTCCGGGTTGTCTAAGTTCTGCTCGAATGATTAATCTTAATGAAGTACCTACTATACCTGCTCAAGCCCCCAAAACAAAATATAAGGTACCAATGTCTTTATGATTTGTAGAAAAGAGTCATCGTTGCAT